GCTAGCGTAGCTTATTTAAAGCATGACACTGAAGATGTTAAGATGAGCCCTAGAAAGCTCCGCAGGCACAAAAGTTTGGTCCTGACTTTACTATCAACTTTAGCTAAATTTACACATGCAAGTATCCGCACCCCTGTGAGAATGCCCCATAGTTCCCTGCCCGGGAACAAGGAGCCGGTATCAGGCACACCTATCTTAGGTTGCCCAAAACACCTTGCTTAGCCACACCCTCAAGGGAATTCAGCAGTGATAAACATTAAGCCATAAGTGAAAACTTGACTTAGTTAAAGCTAAAAGGGCCGGTAAAACTCGTGCCAGCCACCGCGGTTATACGAGAGACCCAAGTTGTTAGTCACCGGCGTAAAGCGTGGTTAAAAATATACTTCACTAAAGCCGAAAACTTTCAAAGCTGTTATACGCATCCGAAAGTAAAAAGACCAATAACGAAAGTAGCTTTACTTATTTGAACCCACGAAAGCTACGGCACAAACTGGGATTAGATACCCCACTATGCCTAGCCGTAAACATTGACAGTAAAATACAACTACTGTCCGCCCGGGTACTACGAGCATCAGCTTAAAACCCAAAGGACTTGGCGGTGCTTTAGATCCACCTAGAGGAGCCTGTTCTAGAACCGATAACCCCCGTTAAACCTCACCCTTCCTTGTTTCCCCCGCCTATATACCACCGTCGTCAGCTTACCCTGTGAAGGCCCTATAGTAAGCAAAATTGGCACAGCCCAAAACGTCAGGTCGAGGTGTAGCGTATGGAAGGGGAAGAAATGGGCTACATTCACTTCCTTAGTGAATACGAACGATGCATTGAAACATACATCTAAAGGAGGATTTAGCAGTAAGCAGAAAATAGAGTGTTCTGCTGAAACTGGCCCTGAAGCGCGCACACACCGCCCGTCACTCTCCCCAAGCTCCCTTAAATCAAGTAACTAAGCACACACAACTGCAAAGGGGAGGCAAGTCGTAACATGGTAAGTGTACCGGAAGGTGTACTTGGAAAAATCAGAGTATAGCTAAGCTAGAAAAGCATCTCCCTTACACCGAGAAGTCATCCGTGCAAATCGGATTACCCTGACGCCCAACAGCTAGCCCATTTTAATAAAAACAACCTACCAACATAAATAAACCCTAATGCACTACAAATTATTAAACAAACCATTTTCCCACCTCAGTATAGGAGATAGAAAAGGACACAAGAGCAATAGAAAAAGTACCGCAAGGGAACGCTGAAAGAGAAATGAAACAACCCAGTAAAGCATAAAAAAGCAGAGATTTAAACTCGTACCTTTTGCATCATGATTTAGCTAGTATATTCAAGCAAAGAGCGCTTTAGTTTGAAACCCCGAAACTAAGTGAGCTACTTCAAGACAGCCTATAATAGGGCACACCCGTCTCTGTGGCAAAAGAGTGGGAAGAGCTTCAAGTAGAGGTGATAAACCTACCGAACTTAGTTATAGCTGGTTGTCTATGAATTGGATAGAAGTTCAGCCTCTAGGCTTCTCCACTCATCGCACATATTAACCCAAATTGATACTCAAGAAACCTAGAGAGTTAATCAAAGGGGGTACAGCCCCTTTGATTCAAGATACAACTTTATTAGGAGGTTAAAGATCATAATTACCTAAGGTATAATGTTTTGGTGGGCCTAAAAGCAGCCATCCAGTTAGAAAGCGTTAAAGCTCAAACATACCCATCCCCCAATATCCAGATAAATAATTCCTAAACCCCTAACATTAATAGACCATTCTATGCAAACATAGAAGAGATTATGCTAATATGAGTAATAAGAGAACATCCGCTTCTCTCCAAGCACAAGTGTAAATCGGAACGAACCATTCACCGAACCCTAACGGCCCCAACTAAAGAGTGTACTGAATTATAAATTAAATAACAAGAAAACTATTCATTAATAAACCGTTAATCCTACACTGGCATGCTAACAAGGAAAGACTCAAAGAAAGTAAAGGAACTCGGCAAACATAAGCCTCGCCTGTTTACCAAAAACATCGCCTCTTGCAAAACTAAAGAATAAGAGGTCCCGCCTGCCCTGTGACGATAAGTTTAACGGCCGCGGTATTTTGACCGTGCGAAGGTAGCGCAATCACTTGTCTCTTAAATGGGGACCTGTATGAATGGCACCACGAGGGCTTGACTGTCTCTACTTTCCGGTCAATGAAATTGATCCCCCCGTGCAGAAGCGGGGATTATAACATAAGACGAGAAGACCCTATGGAGCTTTAGACACTAAAGCAGATCACGTCAAACACCCCTAATTAAAGGAATAAAACCAAATGAACCCTGCCCTACTGTCTTTGGTTGGGGCGACCGCGGGGAAATACAAAACCCCCACGTGGAATGAGACCACCTGTCTTAAAACCAAGAGCTCCCGCTCTACTAAACAGAACTTCTGACCAATAAGATCCGGCTCTGCCGATCAACGGACCGAGTTACCCTAGGGATAACAGCGCAATCCCCTTCTAGAGCCCATATCGACAAGGGGGTTTACGACCTCGATGTTGGATCAGGACATCCTAATGGTGCAGCCGCTATTAAGGGTTCGTTTGTTCAACGATTAAAGTCCTACGTGATCTGAGTTCAGACCGGAGTAATCCAGGTCAGTTTCTATCTATGACATAATCTTTTCTAGTACGAAAGGACCGAAAAGAAGAGGCCACTACCTAAAGTACGCCTCACCCTTACCTAATGAAAACAAATAAAATAGGCAAAAGGGTATACCCCCCCCCCCCAGCCAGAGATAATGGCAGGTTAAGGTGGCAGAGCCCGGTAATTGCAAAAGACCTAAGCCCTTTCAACAGAGGTTCAAGTCCTCTCCTTAACTATGATCTCAACACTCATCACACACATCATTAACCCCCTTGCTTTCATCGTACCCGTCCTCTTAGCCGTCGCATTCCTCACACTCATCGAACGAAAAGTCCTGGGCTACATACAACTACGAAAAGGCCCCAACATTGTAGGGCCTTACGGCCTACTACAACCAATCGCCGACGGGGTTAAACTTTTTATTAAAGAGCCCCTCCGGCCCTCTACTTCCTCACCTATTCTGTTTCTCTTGACCCCTATACTTGCACTCACCCTTGCCATGACCCTTTGAGCCCCTATACCCCTCCCATACCCCGTATTAGATCTAAACTTAGGTGTTTTATTTATCTTAGCCCTCTCCAGCCTCGCAGTCTACTCTATCCTAGGATCAGGATGAGCTTCCAATTCAAAATACGCCTTAATTGGGGCTTTACGAGCCGTTGCACAAACCATTTCATACGAAGTCAGCCTAGGATTAATTCTACTAAGCATCATTATCTTCACAGGAGGTTTTACCTTACAAACATTCAACGTGGTTCAAGAAAGCATCTGACTAATTATCCCCGCTTGGCCCCTAGCTGCAATATGATATATTTCAACCTTAGCTGAAACCAACCGAGCCCCCTTTGATTTAACAGAAGGAGAGTCAGAATTAGTATCAGGCTTCAACGTCGAATATGCAGGAGGCCCATTTGCCCTATTTTTCTTAGCAGAATATGCCAATATCCTACTCATGAATACACTATCAGCAACACTATTCCTAGGAGCATCACACATCCCCTCCCTCCCTGAACTTACCGCAATGAACCTGATAACCAAAGCAGCTCTCCTCTCCCTAATGTTTCTATGAGTACGAGCCTCTTACCCACGATTCCGATATGACCAACTAATGCACCTAATCTGAAAAAACTTCCTACCACTCACCCTGGCTATAGTAATCTGACATTTAGCTCTCCCCATTGCATTCGCAGGACTCCCCCCTCAACTTTAGTTTTGGAGTTGTGCCTGAATTTTAAAGGGCCACTTTGATAGAGTGAATCATGGGGGTTAAAATCCCCCCAACTCCTTAGAAAGAAGGGACTTGAACCCTATCTGGAGAGATCAAAACTCTCAGTGCTTCCATTACACCACTTTCTAGTAAAGTCAGCTAAATAAGCTTTTGGGCCCATACCCCAAACATGTTGGTTAAAATCCTTCCTTTACTAATGAACCCCTATATCTTAGCAACTTTACTATTCGGCTTAGGCCTAGGGACCACCATCACATTTGCTAGCTCCCACTGACTTCTTGCCTGAATAGGCCTTGAAATAAATACCCTCGCCATTATTCCCCTAATAGCCCAACATCACCACCCACGAGCAGTAGAAGCAACCACTAAATACTTCTTAACCCAAGCCACAGCAGCTGCTATACTTCTATTTGCCAGTACTACCAATGCCTGATTATCAGGACAATGAGAAATTCAACAAATATCACACCCCCTTCCCATCACCATAATTACTATTGCCCTCGCACTGAAAATTGGACTCGCCCCCCTTCACTCATGACTTCCAGAGGTCCTCCAAGGATTGGACCTAACCACAGGACTTATTCTTTCGACCTGACAAAAACTCGCCCCCTTCGCCCTACTCCTCCAACTTCAACCTACCAACTCCACAATCCTAATCATTCTAGGCCTAACATCCACCTTAGTCGGAGGTTGGGGCGGCCTAAACCAAACACAACTGCGAAAAATCCTAGCCTACTCATCAATTGCCCACCTAGGCTGGATAATTCTTGTCATCCAATTTTCCCCCTCCCTTACACTTCTAACACTCCTGACATATTTTATTATAACATTCTCAACATTCCTCGTCTTCAAGCTAAATCAGGCCACCAACATCAACACCCTAGCCACTTCCTGGGCAAAAAACCCCGTACTAACCTCACTAACTCCCCTAATACTTCTCTCCCTAGGGGGCCTTCCCCCCTTAACCGGATTCATGCCAAAATGACTCATCCTACAAGAGCTTACTAAACAAAGCCTCGCCCCCACAGCAACTCTGGCCGCACTGTCCGCCCTCCTGAGTCTTTATTTTTACCTCCGACTTTCCTACGCCATAACCCTCACCATGTCACCCAATAACACAACTGGCACCCCACTATGACGACTTCATCCTACACAAAACACCCTCCCCCTAGCTATCTCCCTTACGACAACCCTAACCCTCCTCCCACTAACCCCCGCCACGATAGCACTCCTGACTATCTAAGAGACTTAGGCTAACATCTAGACCAAGGGCCTTCAAAGCCCTCAGTGGGAGTGAAAATCTCCCAGTCCCTGTAAGACTTGCGGGACATTACCCCACATCTCCTGCATGCAAAACAGACACTTTAATTAAGCTAAAGCCTTTCTAGAAGGACAGGCCTCGATCCTGCAAACTCTTAGTTAACAGCTAAGCGCCCAAACCAGCGAGCATCCATCTACTTTCCCCCGCCTAGTATTGACAAAATAGGCGGGGGAAAGCCCCGGCAGACTACTAATCTGCTACTTTAGATTTGCAATCTAATATGTAAGACACCTCGGAGCTTGGCAGGAAGAGGACTTGAACCTCTGTACATGGGGCTACAATCCACCGCTTAAAAACTCAGCCATCCTACCTGTGGCAACCACACGTTGATTCTTCTCGACCAATCACAAAGATATCGGCACCCTTTATTTAGTATTTGGTGCTTGAGCCGGTATAGTGGGAACGGCCCTAAGCCTACTTATCCGAGCAGAACTAAGCCAACCAGGCGCTCTTCTTGGGGATGATCAGATTTATAATGTAATCGTAACAGCACATGCATTTGTAATAATTTTCTTTATAGTAATGCCAATTATAATTGGAGGTTTTGGAAACTGATTAGTACCTTTAATAATTGGAGCTCCTGATATAGCATTTCCCCGAATAAATAACATAAGCTTCTGGCTTCTTCCTCCCTCCTTCCTCCTCCTCCTGGCCTCTTCAGGGGTTGAGGCAGGAGCTGGAACTGGGTGAACAGTCTATCCCCCCTTAGCAGGCAACCTGGCACATGCAGGGGCATCTGTAGATCTAACCATCTTTTCCCTCCATCTGGCAGGGGTTTCCTCAATTTTAGGGGCTATTAATTTTATTACCACAATTATTAACATAAAACCCCCAGCTATCTCCCAATATCAAACCCCTCTATTTGTGTGGGCAGTTCTGATTACCGCTGTCCTCCTCCTTCTATCACTGCCAGTTCTTGCTGCTGGTATTACAATACTTCTAACAGACCGAAACCTAAACACCACATTCTTTGACCCAGCAGGAGGAGGGGACCCAATCCTTTATCAACACTTATTCTGATTCTTCGGTCATCCTGAAGTCTACATCCTCATCCTTCCGGGCTTTGGAATAATTTCCCACATTGTTGCTTACTACTCAGGAAAAAAAGAACCATTTGGGTATATGGGCATGGTCTGGGCAATAATAGCCATTGGACTCCTAGGTTTTATTGTCTGAGCCCATCATATATTTACAGTAGGTATGGATGTAGATACACGAGCTTATTTTACATCTGCTACAATGATTATCGCGATTCCAACCGGAGTAAAAGTTTTCAGCTGACTAGCAACTCTTCACGGCGGGTCCATTAAATGAGAAACACCCCTTTTATGAGCCCTAGGTTTTATTTTCCTATTCACAGTAGGAGGGCTAACAGGAATCGTCCTAGCAAACTCATCCTTAGATATTGTCCTCCATGATACGTATTACGTAGTAGCTCACTTCCATTATGTTCTGTCTATAGGAGCCGTGTTTGCCATCATGGGGGCTTTCGTTCATTGATTCCCACTGTTCTCAGGTTATACGCTACACAGTACCTGAACAAAAATCCACTTTGGAGTAATATTTGTAGGTGTCAATCTAACATTCTTCCCACAACATTTCCTTGGCCTTGCTGGGATACCTCGCCGATACTCTGACTACCCAGATGCCTATACCCTATGAAATACGGTCTCCTCTATTGGCTCCTTAATCTCCCTTGTTGCCGTAATTATATTCTTATTCATCATTTGAGAAGCATTTGCCGCTAAACGAGAAGTACTCTCAGTAGAACTGACCATAACCAACGTAGAATGACTTCATGGCTGCCCTCCCCCTTATCATACATTTGAAGAACCTGCTTTTGTTCAAGTTCAATCAAATTAACCGAGAAAGGGAGGAATTGAACCCCCGTAGGCTGGTTTCAAGCCAACCACATAACCACTCTGTCACTTTCTTAATAAGATACTAGTAAAATTGCTATTACACTGCCTTGTCGAGACAGAATAGCGGGTTAAAACCCCGCGTATCTTATATTCTAATGGCACATCCCTCACAATTAGGATTCCAAGATGCAGCTTCACCTGTTATAGAAGAACTTCTACATTTCCATGACCATGCCCTAATAATTGTATTCTTAATTAGCACTCTAGTACTTTACATTATTGTTGCTATGGTTTCAACCAAACTAACTAATAAATATATTTTAGACTCCCAAGAAATTGAAATTATCTGAACTATCTTACCGGCAGTTATTTTAATCCTTATCGCCCTCCCCTCCCTTCGTATTCTTTACCTAATAGATGAAATTAATGATCCCCACCTTACAATTAAAGCCATAGGACATCAATGATACTGAAGTTATGAATATACTGATTACGAAGACCTTGGTTTTGACTCATATATAATTCCTACACAAGACCTTGCTCCAGGACAGTTTCGCCTTTTAGAGGCAGACCATCGAATGGTTATCCCAGTCGAATCCCCTATCCGCGTTTTAGTCTCCGCCGAAGATGTACTACACTCATGAGCAGTTCCTGCCCTTGGCATTAAAATAGACGCAGTCCCAGGCCGCTTAAATCAAACAGCTTTTATTGCATCTCGCCCTGGAGTATTCTATGGACAATGTTCTGAAATTTGTGGGGCAAACCACAGTTTTATACCTATTGTAGTTGAAGCCGTCCCTCTGGAACACTTTGAAAATTGATCATCCCTAATACTTGAAGACGCCTCACTAAGAAGCTAAACAGGACCTCAGCGTTAGCCTTTTAAGCTAAAAATTGGTGCCTTCCGACCACCCTTAGTGACATGCCTCAACTTAATCCTGCGCCATGATTCGCTATCTTAGTTTTTTCTTGACTAATTTTCTTGACTATTTTACCCCCAAAAGTCCTAGCCCACACTTTCCCTAACGAACCCACCCTCCAAAGCACCGAAAAACCCAAAACAGAGCCCTGAACCTGACCATGACATTAAGCTTCTTCGATCAATTTATGAGCCCCTCATTCCTAGGTATTCCCTTGATAGCCCTTGCCCTTAGCCTACCTTGAATTCTCTTCCCAACTCCCTCCCCCCGATGATTAAATAATCGACTAATTACTCTGCAAAGCTGGTTTATTAACCGATTCACGCAACAACTCCTTCTACCTCTAAACCCAGGAGGACATAAATGAGCCCTTATCCTTACATCCTTAATATTATTCCTCATTACATTAAATATACTAGGCCTCCTACCATATACTTTTACCCCTACAACACAACTATCCTTAAACATAGGCCTAGCCGTTCCTCTCTGACTCGCCACAGTTATTATTGGTATGCGTAATCAACCAACAATTGCCCTAGGACACCTCTTACCAGAAGGAACCCCCACTCTTCTAATCCCAGTTCTCATTATCATCGAAACAATTAGTCTCTTCATCCGCCCTTTAGCACTAGGAGTACGATTAACAGCCAACCTCACAGCAGGACATCTTCTAATTCAACTAATTGCCACAGCCGCATTTGTCCTCCTCCCACTGATACCTACAGTAGCCATTCTTACAGCAACACTCTTATTCTTATTAACCTTATTAGAAATCGCCGTTGCAATAATCCAAGCCTATGTCTTTGTACTTCTTTTAAGCCTCTACCTACAAGAAAACGTCTAATGGCCCACCAAGCACACGCATACCATATAGTAGACCCCAGCCCTTGACCCCTCACAGGTGCAGTCGCCGCCCTGCTAATAACATCAGGTCTCGCAATTTGATTTCACTTCAACTCAACTACCCTAATAACACTCGGCTTAATCCTTCTTCTATTAACCATATATCAATGATGACGAGATATCGTACGAGAAGGAACATTTCAAGGCCACCACACACCCCCGGTTCAAAAAGGACTCCGCTACGGAATAATCCTATTCATCACATCAGAAGTTTTCTTTTTTCTAGGATTTTTCTGAGCCTTTTATCACTCAAGCCTTGCCCCAACCCCTGAATTAGGAGGATGTTGACCTCCCACAGGAATCACAACCTTAGATCCTTTCGAAGTCCCCCTATTAAATACAGCTGTCCTACTCGCATCAGGTGTAACAGTTACTTGAGCACACCACAGCCTGATAGAAGGAGAACGGAAACAAGCAATCCAATCACTCGTCCTTACAATTCTTCTCGGATTTTATTTTACCGCCCTACAGGCCATAGAATATTATGAAGCACCCTTCACAATCGCTGATGGCGTATACGGGTCTACATTTTTTGTAGCAACCGGCTTTCACGGCCTGCACGTTATTATCGGCTCAACCTTCCTAGCCGTCTGCCTCCTTCGCCAAATTCAATACCACTTTACATCTGAACATCACTTTGGGTTTGAAGCAGCTGCCTGATATTGACATTTCGTAGATGTTGTCTGACTCTTCCTATACATCTCCATCTATTGATGAGGCTCATAATCTTTCTAGTACTAACGTCAGTATAAGTGACTTCCAATCACCTGGTCTTGGTTAAAATCCAAGGAAAGATAATGAACCTAATCACAACAATTATTATTATCGCAATTACCCTCTCCATTATTCTGGCAATCGTATCATTCTGATTACCACAAATGACCCCCGACCATGAAAAGTTATCCCCTTACGAATGTGGCTTCGACCCCCTAGGAACGGCCCGTTTGCCCTTTTCCCTACGATTTTTCTTAGTCGCTATCCTGTTTCTCCTTTTCGACCTAGAAATTGCCCTACTGCTCCCTCTCCCGTGGGGAGACCAACTGGCATCTCCGCTCTTAACCTTCCTCTGAGCCTCAGCAGTACTAATTTTACTCACTCTTGGCCTAATTTACGAATGACTTCAAGGCGGACTTGAGTGAGCTGAATAGGTAATTAGTTTAAAGAAAACATTTGATTTCGGCTCAAAAACTTATGGTTAAAGTCCATAATTAACCTGATGACCCCTGTTCACTTTACCTTCTCATCAGCCTTTATCCTAGGACTGACAGGCCTAGCATTCCACCGAACCCATCTCCTTTCTGCCTTACTATGCCTAGAAGGAATAATACTCTCTCTATTCATTGCTCTCTCCCTATGAACCTTACAACTTAACTCCACTAACTTCGCAGCATCTCCTATACTCTTACTAGCGTTTTCAGCCTGTGAAGCAAGCGCAGGCCTTGCTTTACTTGTAGCCACTGCTCGAACCCACGGAACAGATCGCCTACAAAGCCTTAACCTCTTACAATGCTAAAAATTCTTATTCCAACAATAATGCTAATTCCAACAGCCTGACTAACCCCCGCCAAATGACTATGATCCGCCTCACTTACACATAGCTTGATTATTGCCCTCATTAGTTTAACCTGATTAAAAAACCTATTTGACACCGGATGATCCTCCTTAAACCTTTATATAGCCACAGACCTCCTTTCAACACCCCTCCTAGTTTTAACTTGCTGGCTCCTACCCTTAATAATCTTAGCCAGCCAAAGCCATACAACCACTGAGCCAATTAACCGACAACGAATGTACATCATACTCCTAACATCCCTGCAATTTTTCCTAATTTTAGCCTTCGGCGCTACCGAAATTATTATATTTTATGTCATATTTGAAGCCACCCTCATCCCCACACTTATTCTCATTACCCGCTGAGGTAACCAAACAGAACGTCTTAACGCCGGCACTTACTTTCTATTTTACACCTTAGCAGGGTCCCTTCCACTCCTAGTCGCCTTACTTTTACTCCAAAACTCCACAGGAACCCTCTCCCTGCTAACCCTGCAATACTCAAACCCCCTTCAACTCTGTACCTATGCAGATAAACTATGATGAGCAGGCTGCATACTCGCCTTCTTAGTTAAAATACCCCTTTATGGAGTACACCTTTGACTACCAAAAGCACATGTAGAAGCTCCAGTCGCAGGATCCATAGTTCTTGCCGCAGTCCTTCTTAAGCTCGGGGGCTATGGTATGATACGTATACTTACGATCCTAGAGCCCTTAACCAAAGAACTAAGCTACCCATTCATCATCTTCGCATTATGGGGGGTGATTATAACAGGCTCCATCTGCTTACGCCAAACAGACCTTAAATCACTCATCGCTTACTCATCTGTAAGCCACATAGGCCTTGTTGTAGGAGGTATTTTAATCCAAACACCCTGAGGATTCACCGGTGCACTAATCCTTATAATTGCCCACGGCCTAACATCCTCAGCCCTCTTCTGCCTGGCCAATACCAATTATGAACGCACCCATAGCCGAACAATACTCCTAGCCCGAGGTCTTCAAATAGCATTACCCTTAATAACGGCCTGATGATTCATTGCAAGTTTAGCAAACCTAGCTCTACCCCCACTACCCAACCTCATAGGAGAATTAATGATTATCACCTCATTATTTAATTGATCCTGATTCACCCTGGCCTTAACAGGAGCCGGGACTCTAATTACCGCTGGCTACTCCCTCTACATGTTTTTAATAACCCAACGAGGTACACTTCCCCCACATATACTTGCACTAGAGCCCTCCCACTCTCGAGAACATCTACTTATAGCCCTACATCTTATTCCCCTATTACTTCTCATTCTCAAACCCGAATTAATTTGAGGTTGAACTGCCTGTAGATATAGTTTAACCAAAACGTTAGATTGTGATTCTAAAAACAGAGGCTAATATCCTCTTATCCACCGAGAGAGGCTCGCTAGCAACGAAGACTGCTAATCTCCGCCACCTTGGTTGAACCCCAGGGCTCACTCGCAAAGCTTCTAAAGGATAACAGCTCATCCGTTGGTCTTAGGAACCAAAAACTCTTGGTGCAAATCCAAGTAGCAGCTATGCATCCCACTTCCATCATAATGACCTCTAGTCTTATTATTATTTTTGCCCTTCTAGCATACCCTGTATTTACTACTCTGAACCCTAAACCACAAATAGATAATTGAGCCCTCTTGCAAGTAAAGACAGCCGTTAAATTAGCCTTCTTTGTCAGCCTCCTACCCCTCTGCCTTTTCCTAAATGAAGGCACCGAGACAATTATTACAAACTGAAACTGAATAAATACCTTAACATTTGACATCAACATTAGCCTAAAATTTGACCACTACTCCATCATCTTCACACCCGTAGCTCTCTATGTTACCTGATCTATTCTTGAATTCGCCTCCTGATACATACATTCAGACCCTTTCATAAACCGATTTTTTAAATACCTTTTAATCTTCCTAATTGCAATAATTATTCTAGTCACAGCTAATAACATGTTCCAACTCTTCATTGGATGAGAAGGTGTGGGTATTATATCCTTTCTCCTTATTGGCTGATGATATGGCCGAGCAGACGCAAACACTGCAGCTCTCCAAGCAGTTCTATACAATCGGGTAGGAGACATCGGACTAATTTTTGCCATAGCCTGAATAGCCACAAACCTAAACTCCTGAGAAATACAACAAATATTTTCAATTACAAAAAACACAGACCTTACGTACCCCTTAATTGGCTTAATTATTGCCGCCACCGGCAAATCAGCCCAATTCGGCCTCCACCCATGGCTCCCTTCCGCCATGGAAGGCCCAACTCCGGTATCTGCCCTACTACACTCCAGTACAATAGTTGTAGCTGGTATCTTCCTCCTAATCCGAATGAGTCCCCTTATAGAAAACAATCAAACTGCCCTTACAACCTGCCTATGCCTGGGAGCTCTCACTACCTTATTCACCGCCACCTGCGCCCTTACCCAGAATGATATCAAAAAAATTGTAGCTTTCTCTACATCAAGTCAACTAGGCCTAATAATAGTGACAATTGGTCTTAACCAACCTCAACTCGCCTTCCTCCATATCTGCACCCACGCCTTCTTTAAAGCAATACTATTCCTATGTTCTGGTTCAATCATCCATAGCCTCAACGACGAGCAAGACATCCGGAAAATAGGGGGTATACATTACCTTACGCCTTTTACCTCCTCTAGCCTCACCATCGGTAGCTTAGCCCTAACGGGCACCCCTTTCTTAGCAGGATTCTTCTCTAAGGATGCAATTATTGAAGCACTAAACACCTCCTATCTCAACGCCTGAGCCCTAATCCTCACTCTCCTGGCGACCTCCTTCACAGCCATTTACAGCCTCCGTGTAGTATACTTCGTAGTAATAGGCCACCCACGATTTAATTCACTAACCCCAATCAACGAAAATAACCCCGCGGTAATTAATCCTATCAAACGCCTAGCTTGAGGGAGCATTATTGCAGGACTCCTAATTACCTCTAACATCTCACCACTGAAAACACCTATTATATCTATGCACCCCCTACTAAAACTCGCAGCCCTAATAGTTACTATCATAGGACTTCTTCTAGCCCTAGAGCTAGCATCACTAACAAACAAACAATTTAAACCAACCCCTTACTTAACCACACACCACTTCTCTAACATACTAGGGTTCTTCCCAGCGATTATTCATCGCCTCATACCTAAGCTAAATCTAACACTCGGCCAAACAATTGCAAGCCAAATAGTAGACCAAACATGACTAGAAAAAACGGGCCCAAAAGCCGCATCATCCCTTAACATACCTTTAATTTCAACCACAAGCAACATCCAACAAGGCATAATTAAAACCTACCTCACCTTATTCCTCCTCACCCTAACCTTAGCCACACTAACCTTTACTCTTTAAACCGCCCGCAAAGCCCCACGACTTAGGCCCCGAGTTAATTCCAACACAACAAACAAAGTTAAAAGAAGCACCCACGCACTGATTACCAGCATACCTCCCCCATATGAATACATTAGTGCAACTCCCCCTACATCCCCTCGTCATACAAAAAACTCCCCCAATTCCTCCGCCGACAGTCAAGAAAACTCATACCACCCTCCCCAGAACATCCCCGAAACCAAGAGTACCACCACCCCATAAACTAACATAGAGAATACTACAGGACGACTTCCTCAACTTTCCGGATAAGGTTCAGCAGCAAGCGCTGCCGAATAAGCAAACACCACCAGTATTCCTCCGAGATAAATTAAGAATAAAACCAAAGATAAGAAAGAGCCCCCATGGCCTACCAAAACACCACAACCCAAGCCAGCCACTACAACCAACCCTAAAGCAGCAAAGTACGGAGAAGGGTTAGCAGCAACCGCCATCAGACCCAACACCAAACCAAATAAAAACAGAAACATAATATAAGTCATAATTCCTACCAGGACTTTAACCAGGACTAATGGCTTGAAAAACCACCGTTGTTATTCAACTATAAGAACCCTAAATGGCAAGCCTCCGTAAAACCCACCCCCTACTAAAAATTGCTAATGACGCAGTAGTAGACCTCCCCACCCCCTCAAATATTTCTGTATGATGAAACTTTGGCTCCCTACTAGGTCTTTGCTTAGTAGCCCAAATTCTCACAGGCCTATTCTTAGCTATACATTATACACCAGATATCACCACAGCCTTCTCATCAGTCGCCCACATCTGCCGCGACGTTAACTACGGCTGACTAATCCGAAACCTTCACGCAAACGGTGCATCATTCTTCTTCATCTGCCTTTACCTCCATATTGGACGAGGACTTTATTATGGTTCCCATCTCTCAAAAGAAACTTGAAATATTGGGGTCGTACTTTTTTTACTAGTTATAATTACTGCCTTTGTTGGTTACGTCCTACCCTGAGGCCAAATATCCTTCTGAGCAGCCACAGTTATTACCAACCTATTATCTGCTATCCCTTATATCGGAAGTACCCTAGTCCAATGAATTTGAGGCGGCTTTTCAGTCGACAACGCAACCCTTACTCGATTCTTTGCATTCCACTTCCTATTCCCCTTTATCATTGCTGCGATAGCAATCATTCATCTACTATTCCTACATGAAACTGGCTCCAACAATCCTCTAGGATTAAACTCCAATGCAGACAAAATTTCCTTCCATCCATACTTCTCATACAAAGACTTAGTGGGCTTCATAGTCGTCCTCATAGCACTTACATCACTTGCACTCTTCGCCCCCAACCTTTTAGGTGACCCAGACAACTTCATTCCCGCAAACCCACTAGTTACACCCCCACATATTAAACCTGAATGATATTTCCTATTTGCATACGCCATCCTACGTTCAATTCCTAATAAATTAGGAGGAGTCCTTGCCCTACTAGCATCCGTTCTTATTCTACTAGTAGTCCCCATCCTCCACACCTCTAAACAACGCGCCCTAACTTTCCGACCTCTTACCCAATTCCTATTCTGAGCCCTTATCGCGAACGTCATAATCTTAACCTGAATCGGCGGCATACCTGTTGAACACCCTTACATTATTATTGGCCAAGTCGCATCCGTACTTTACTTCTTATTTTTCCTCGTAGTTTCTCCATTAACAGGCTGACTAGAAAACAAAGCCCTTGGATGGTCTTGCATAAGTAGCTCAGAGTCAGAGCGTCGGTCTTGTAAACCGAATGCCAGGGGTTAAAGTCCCCTCTTTTGCTCAAAGAGTGGGGATTTTAACCCCGACCACTAACTCCCAAAGCTAGTATTCTAAATTAAACTACTCTTTGAATATACATATATGATACATATATGTATATCCACCATAATCGTTATGTTGGAAATAGTTAATAGTGTTCCAGAACAATATATGTATATTCACCATTAATTAATTAAACCATTCAAGAATTACATTAACTAAGGGTAGATATAAAGCATTGCAAATTCTTAATCAATATTGAACTATATGGAAGAAAGCGAAATTTAAGATCGATCACTACAAATTCATTAGTTAAGATATACCAGGATTCAACATCCCGCCAACCTTAATGAGTCTTAATGTAGTAAGAACCGACCATCAGTTGATTTCTTAAGGCATCCGACTAATGAAGGTGAGGGACAATAATTGTGGGGGTCACACTCGGTGAATTATTCCTGGCATTTGGTTCCTATTTCAGGGCCATTGATTGATATTATTCCTCATACTTTCATCGACGCTGACATAAGTTAATGGTGGAGTACATATGGCGAGATAACCCACCATGCCGAGCGTTCTCTCTAGAGGGTCACTGGTTCTCTTTTTGGTCTCCTTTCATTTGACATTTCAGAGTGCACACGAAAAATAGCTAACAGGGTTGAACATTTCCTCGCTTGGAATAAACAATGTTCATTATGAAAAGACTACCATACAAGACTTACATATCTTGATATCAAGGACATAAAGTTAAAAAACTTCTCGAGAACACCTAAGATACCCCCCTTGAAGGTTTTTTAGGGTAAAACCCCCCTACCCCCCTATACCCCTGAGATCACTAACATTCCTGAAAACCCCCCGTAAACAAGAAAATCTCTAGTGGTATATTTACATGCCCTAAGTGTGTGTATATACATCATTTTAACATTTCAT